GTTACACCTACTTGTTCAACACTATACTTCGATTCTGCCCTTCTAAAAGGAACATCAGCTCTAACAATTCCGTCGCCGTCTACCAAAACAACTGGAAATGTTTCAAAAAAAGTAGGCATACGACGTACAAAAAGCTCACGCCCTTCTTTATCTCTAAAGATAGGGTGTCCTAACCACCCAACCGCTATTCCATCTCCGTTATCCATTGAGCCTGCCCTGAATAATCCTCCTTTTGCCGGATTATTGCCGATATAATCATAAAAAGCTAATTTTTCAGGAATTTTAGACCAGGCTTCTGAGAAACTTTGATTTTCTGCTAGCCCGGCGCTAACTCTTCGATATATCTCTTGCTGGAAGTAACCCTGATCCCATTGATAACGAGTGGGACCAAATAATTCAACGGGGGTAGTTGCTGAACCATACCACATAGTTCCAGCAACAACAAAAGCTGCAAAAAAGACAGCCGCGATACTACTGGAGAGTACGGTTTCAATATTTCCCATACGCAATCCTTTGTATAGACGTTGTGGTGGTCGGACGCTAAGATGGAATAGACCTGCTAATATGCCCAATGTACCTGCTGCAATATGATGAGAAGCTATTCCTCCCGGAACAAAAGGATCAAAACCTTCCACGCCCCACGACGGATTTACAGGTTGTACTTTTCCCGTTAGTCCATAAGGATCGGACACCCATATTCCAGGACCGTACAAGCCTGTTACATGAAATGCACCAAAACCAAAGCAAGCCACCCCGGAGAGAAATAAATGAATTCCAAAAATCTTGGGCAAATCCAAAGAAGGTTTTCCTGTCCGTTCATCACAAAATATTTCTAGATCCCAATAGACCCAATGCCAGATAGCTGCCAAAAAGCATAAGCCAGAAAACACAATATGTGCCCCAGCTACACCTTCGTAACTCCAAATCCCCGGATTCGTTACAGTCCCTCCTGTGATACTCCAACCTCCCCATGAATTGGTTATTCCTAAACGAGTCATGAAGGGTATAACGAACATACCCTGTCTCCACATTGGATCAAGAACAGGGTCAGAAGGATCAAAAACTGCTAATTCATACAGAGCCATCGAGCCCGCCCAACCAGCAACCAGAGCTGTATGCATTATATGAACGGAAAGCAACCGGCCGGGATCATTCAATACAACGGTATGAACACGATACCAAGGCAAACCCATGGAAAATACCCCTTTATCAAAGAAAAATAGACAGTACGTAACTTTATTGCATTGGAAAAGACTATACTATGACTATCCTATGGACCTCCCTTGTTCAGTGGATTATTTCCTAACAAGGGTTAGGTTAATATTTATTCTATTCTGTTCGTAATAATGGAAAAATTCTATTCGTAGGAACAAAGAGAAGCAGATTTATTCTATACTCGATAAGTACCAATACGCAATGGGGGGTTGATACCATTTTCTATGAGTAAATGCGTCCATCCTTATTTATCATTAGAAGGCCCTATTCGTAAAAATTTTCCTTTATTTATTTTGTCTTTCTTTCTGAATTTTTCTAATCTATGGATAAAATAAATATGATAAAGCCAATATTATAAAGACAATAAAACCATATTGTTACGTTTCCACATCAAAGTGAAATATAGTATTTTAGTTCTTTTTTCTTTCAATTCATGCCTATTGGTGTTCCAAAAGTACCTTTCCGAAGTCCTGGAGAGGAAGATGCATCTTGGGTTGACGTATAGTGCGACTTGTCAGATATATTGGGTCATATGGGATTTCCCCGTTATCTCCCCCGATCGAGATATCCTCTGTTTCGCCCAAGAAAGAGAAATTGAATCATCAAAAAATTGGAGCGTGAAGTGCAATTAGATGCATTGTTTGGGGGGATTCATAGTACTATTATCAATTAGAATAATTTATGGTTGGCTTTGGTTGGACTAAGAAAATGAAGTATCCAGGCTCCGTTTAGAAAAAACCCAATTGGTGATATATCTATGATTACTACATGTATCATAAATTATTCCTGTTTGTTATTTGTAAAGTCATAACAAAAAGAAATGGTGATGGGAAGATTTGTCCTATATGTACAAATCCAAATCGGGCGGATCTTTACCCGGAGTAGAGCATAAACCTAAAAAGATGAAAGAGACCCATTCAGGAACAAGAAAATATCATCGTGATTTGGATTGAATCTCGATGAAACAATACATCAATGAGAAGTTAATTCGATAAGTTTATTGACTTTTTTCTATTATAAGGAAGAAAGAAAAGAAGTCAAAATTCGTCTTTATTGAAAAATCGAAGAAAAAGCCCTTTCATTAGAAGTTAGAAAAAACCTGATATGAAAAAGAATAGGAAAAAAGAAAGAGGACTGGAATCTATACATTGATTCTTTTTTTCGCAATTTTTTTTGAACCGTATGCATCAAAAGGTGCATGTACGGTTCCTAAGGGAACCAATTTGACCCTAATCAACCGACTTTATCGAGAAAGATTACTTTTTTTAGGTCAAGAAGTTGATAG